TAAGTTTGATTCTTCATTGGATCATAAAATCCCACCTTTCTAAGATCTTTTCCTTCTCTTCGGGATCGAACATCAATTGCAACGATTCGATAGACGGCTCATTGGGATAGATGTAGATGAACAATACCCCCCCTAGAACCGTATAGGAAGTTTTCTCCTCATACGGCTCGAGAAAAAATGATTTGATTCGACGTTTTGTCTATGTATGCAATTCTAATAAATTAAATGACAAATGAGCCTATAAAATCACTTAGACTATGATTTCAGTCTTTTTTTTCCTTCCTGAAAATGAAAAAGAAACCATTCGTACTCATAACTCAAGTTGGATAACTCTCAACTAGCTCAAAGGAAAAATATTTAGTAAATTTCATTTATTGAGTGGTCTTTACCCCCTTTTGTTTCTCTCGTTTCAAATTCTATTTGGAGTCTTTAGTCTGATCCAGTTATTGAGACTATCGAGACAATTAAAATGGTGTTTCCTTGTTCTTAGATCCTTTATTCTTATTTTTAATCATTGGGTTTAGACATTACTTCGGTGCTTCTTAATCCTTTCAAAATGGCAGCAACATACCCTTTTTTGATTTCTTTCTATCAAAGAATCCTCTGGACAGCTGATTCACGAGTGATACACTTTGAATCAAAAAGTTGGATAAATTCCAACAAGTTTTACTTTTGAATTGAAAACTTGCTCGAATTGGATGCTTTTGATTTCTATATATGGAAGATACATTTACGAAGTTGTTCCGATTTATTGGCATTAACCCTAGATCCTTGCCCCCGAGAAATTAATTAATCCTTTCTACTCGAGCTCCATCGTGGACTATTTACAACCCTCAAAAAATCGAGTGTAACAGAACAAACAATGTCGAGCCAAGAGCACCCTCATTCCTAGATAAATCGAAAATGGTGGATGTCAAAATCCACAACGGATCGTGTCCTTCAAGTCGCACGTTGCTTTCTACCACATCGTTTCAAACGAAGTTTTACCATAATATTCCTCAAATTTGGAACCGGTATGGAATTGATTCAATCATGGAATCATGAATAGTCATTGGTTCAGTTGTACATCGACATCGTAATCTAGACCTTTTCTTCTATATATGATACGTGGAACGGTTTTTCTGAAAAAGTCTTAGCAAGAAAAGATCTTTAACATACATAAATAATATATAAATAATAGAAACAAATAGAAATATGAATCTGCATCTTCAAGTGACTCATATAGGATTGATTAAAGGATTTCCTACCTTTTGAGTACCAAAAATTACAAATCAAAATTTTTTATTAAGTTATTAAAATAGAACGATATATATCATATAAGCGATACATTTCCTTATTTTCTATAGATTGTGTTTAACATGGGATTGAGTAATATTTCAATAATCGACTCTTGTCATAAAGTGAATAAAAGGGATAGGATAAATCAACCCTGCCTCAATCGGTACATAGATTTCCAATTTTTCATTAGAGCCAAACACTAAATACCTAAATAAAATGAGATTCAAAGAAAATAGATTGGCTCCATAATATATTTCTATATGTTATGGAACTTGATCGTTTGTTAATGATATTCAAACAGACACAGATATTCAAATTAATACGGATTAACTCCCCCTTCTTCTTTCTATGGGAATAATGGAGCATAAAAAATGGATATGTTCTGGGACGGAAGGATTCGAACCTCCGAATAGCGGGACCAAAACCCGTTGCCTTACCACTTGGCCACGCCCCATTTCAATTTCTAATCTACACTAAGAAACAATAATATTGGTATTGGTTCTTTGTCAACTACAGTCTGAATATCTATATATCTATAGAACAGATTGGTACTAGAATTTTTATACATATAGATATAGAATTCAACTAAATTTATTGATCATTACATCGAATTCAATTAAGATATTGTATGAAAGTATGATTTCTTCTATTCTCCTTTGAGAATTGGAGGATTTTGGATTGGGTGGGTTCAAAGAAAAAGAAGGGTTTTTTGTATACCTTACTTACTTTCTTCCTTTTTCCTTATATCAAAAACTCAATCAAAATGCAATTATCTCCAAGAACAAAATGTCTTTTATGCTTAATATCGTTAGTTTAATCTGTATTTGTATTAATTCTGCCCTTTATTCGAGTAGTTTTTTCTTCGGCAAATTGCCTGAAGCCTATGCTTTTTTGAATCCAATCGTAGATTTTATGCCAGTCATCCCTCTGTTTTTTTTTCTCTTAGCTTTTGTTTGGCAAGCTGCTGTAAGTTTTCGATGAGATCCTTAATATCCTAGAAAATGTATGATTTGTTCTAGAAAACATTGTAACAATTGATAAAATAAGATAAGTTTTAGAGTATGAACCCTCGATTCGCACACTGAAATTCTCGGCTAGTCGCCATAAATCCGGCTTACCCCCATTTCCTCATTTTTACCCCTTTTCTAGCAAAAGACCATAACCCTATTAAGGTCTCCCACAATATCTAATTTGGATATGAAAAAAATTTTTGTTAATGAAA